CTTCAACTATGAGTGTCAAAAAAATAATACATTTTTGTAGAGTTGAAGAGAAATATCCCAATACATGTCTTATTTTTTTTTTTTCAATAATCCATATTTGTAGCAATGAAATACTAGTGTTCCTACCCCAAGTGATAGATGATTGATTACAAGATGGTATATATTCTTTATAAAGGACCAGAAATACCTTGCTTACGTATCATTGGGAAGTGCATTAACATAAATACGGCGGTAAGAAGAGGTAATACAAAAGTGTGTAAACTATAAAAACGAGTCAAAGTGGATTGTCCTACACTAGCACTTCCGCGTAATAACTCTACCAGAGGCGAGCCTATTACAGGAATAGCGTCTGGTACGCCTGTTACAATTTTTACTGCCCAATAACCAATTTGGTCCCGAGGTAAGGAATAACCAGTTACACCAAAAGATGCGGTCAATACACCCAAAACCACACCTGTAACCCAAGTCAATTCACGAGGTTTTTTAAAGCCGCCGGTGAGATACACGCGAAATACGTGCAGGATCATCATTAGGACCATCATACTTGCCGACCATCGATGTACTGATCGGATTAACCAACCAAAATTAGCTTCAGTCATTATATATTGAACAGAAGCAAAGGCCTCCGTAACGGTCGGACGATAATAAAAAGTCATAGCAAACCCTGTAGCTACTTGTACTAAAAAACAAGTAAGCGTAATTCCCCCTAGACAATAAAATATGTTGACGTGAGGAGGAACATATTTACTAGTTATATCATCGGCAATTGCCTGAATCTCAAGACGTTCTTCGAACCAATCATAGATTTTATTGAGATAGGTAAATCAAGGGGACCCCCCCGGAGAACCGTATATGAAAATTTCATCTCGTACGGCTCAAACAGAAACACCCAAATACTAGTTCTAACGGATGTGTGTAATATAAAGTTTGAAATTTATTAATTCTATGATTTATGATTCAATTTTTTTTTTGAAGATACTAAAGAATAAAAATCCGAAAGCTCTTCTTTGTGGTTATAATGCCAAAAAATCAAGTCGGCTCATTCGTCTATATATTGATCGTTATAGGCCTCTTGAATCTTCTATTTACCTATTTTCTTTGGTGTTATTTATGTGTAATGCGGCTTTACTGCTGTTTTCTTTATTATTGATAGGAATTCTCTTGTTAAGACCCTATGAATTGATTAAAACCTCAGATTCATACTAAAACCACGATGATTCAATAAAACCCTTTCAAACTAAGTCTAAGTCCCAAAATTCCCTGAGTAAGAACCATTGGATCATCACTTATTCAATGAATAGATATAATGACTAAAAATCCAAACCAAAGAAACCTTTGTTTTGTCCTTTGATCAAAATAAGCATAAACGAAAGTTTGAAATAATAAAAATATTTCTATTTATAACTTCTAACTCTTTGAAAAAATTTTTTGAAGTCCGGACACGAGGTCTGACTATTAAGTATGAATCATAGTTCTAATAGTAATCTATTTCATATATTCCGTGCTCCAGATACTAGAATGAATATCCGACGAAGTAAAACCATCTCTATCAAGATGACAGACCCATTCTCTGTACTATCCATAGGATCAATTATACCAAGTCACACACTCATATTCCGGAAATACAGAAACAAAGAAATTCCACGGTCAAACTACCAAAATAGAATGGGATAAAAATCAGAAACCTAAACGCTTCACTTTGTATTGAAAAAGCCAGTTAATGGTTCTTGTGAATCTAATTCATTGAAATTCCATCCAGTAAAATGGAAGAATTATAAATCTCCAAAATAATAGATAGGAATATCGCGAATAGAGCCATTGCGAGACCCATCAAAGGAGTAGTTCCCCACCCAGGAGCTACTTTACCATATTCTGAATTCAATGGTTTCAATAAACTCCCCGCATTAGTTCGTTTTGGGCGGCCAGATCTAGAACTACCTTCAACGGTTTGTGTAGCCATAATATTTTATATTCAGTAAGATCTGTTGACTTTGTATACCATTCCGTTGTAAATAAATGATCTTATCATAGATCCATTGTGGTCTTAAAACTTTATAATGTCTTAAAACTATATAATAATGGAAACAGCAACCCTAGTTGCCATCTTTTTATCTGGTTTACTTGTAAGTTTTACTGGGTACGCCTTATATACTGCTTTTGGGCAACCCTCTCAACAACTAAGAGATCCATTCGAGGAACACGGGGACTAGTTGAAGTACGGATCCTCCCAATATTGTATTGGGAGGATCCGTACTTCAATTGAGATAATGACAAATCATTTCACCTTTTTAGTTGGAACTTTAGGCGGTTCTCGAAAAAAGATAGCGAAAAAAATTATTCCTAGAGTTGAGACTAAAAGGAATGTATAAACCAATGCTTCCATAGATTCGATCGTGGTTTACAATTATAGCTTCCATACCTGTTTATTTGGGATCGTCTCCCGGATAAATAAAGAACAAGAGTCAAAGAAAAGGCAGTGATTCAAATCAAGATTTATCTGGTACCCCATCTAAAAATCACAAAAAGAAAATAAAAATGAAAAGTAACAAGTAACAAAGCATATTGTATCAGACTACTTGTCTTCTTGTAGTTGGATCTCCAAGTTTTTGGAATGCTCCAAATTCCACTTGAGCATCTAAATCTGGATCAATACCAGCAAAAACATCTCTAAACAAGGTTCTAGCACCATGCCAAATGTGTCCGAAGAAGAAGAGCAAAGCAAACGAAGCATGTCCAAAAGTAAACCAACCCCGTGGACTGCTACGAAAAACACCATCGGATTTCAAAGTAGCACGATCTAATTCAAAAATCTCACCCAATTGAGCACGTCTAGCATATTTTTTCACAGTAGCGGGATCGCTATAACTGACTCCGTTGAGTTCGCCGCCATAGAACTCGACAGTTACACCTACTTGTTCGACACTATATTTAGATTCCGCCCTTCTAAAAGGAACATCGGCTCTAACAATTCCGTCTCCGTCTACCAAAACAACCGGAAATGTTTCAAAAAAAGTAGGCATACGACGTACAAAAAGTTCGCGCCCCTCTTTATCTCTAAAGATAGGATGTCCTAACCACCCAACAGCTATTCCATCCCCGTTGTCCATTGAGCCCGCTCTGAATAACCCCCCCTTTGCCGGATTATTGCCGATGTAATCATAAAAAGCGAGTTTTTCAGGAATTTTAGACCAAGCTTCAGATAAACTTTGATTTTCAGCTAACCCAGCACCAATTCTTCGATATATTTCTTGTTGGAAGTATCCTTGATCCCATTGATAACGAGTGGGACCAAATAATTCAATCGGGGTAGTTGCTGAACCATACCACATAGTTCCAGCAACTACAAAAGCGGCAAAAAAGACAGCAGCAATACTACTGGAAAGGACGGTTTCAATATTTCCCATACGTAATCCTTTGTATAGGCGTTGAGGTGGACGTACACTAAGATGGAATAGACCCGCCAATATGCCCAAGGTCCCTGCTGCAATATGATGAGAGGCTATTCCTCCCGGAACAAAAGGATCAAAACCCTCCACACCCCACGCTGGATTTACGGATTGTACCCTTCCAGTTAGTCCATAAGGATCGGACACCCATATTCCAGGACCATACAATCCTGTTACATGAAATGCACCAAAACCAAAGCAAGCCACCCCTGATAGAAATAAATGAATTCCAAAGATCTTAGGCAAATCCAAAGAGGGTTTTCCTGTACGTTCATCAGTAAATATTTCTAGATCCCAATACACCCAATGCCAGATAGCTGCCAAAAAGCACAAGCCCGAAAACACAATATGTGCCCCGGCCACACCTTCGTAACTCCAAATACCCGGATTCGTTACAGTACCCCCTGTGATACTCCAACCGCCCCATGAATTGGTTATTCCTAAACGAGTCATGAAGGGTATAACGAACATACCCTGTCTCCACATTGGATCAAGAACAGGATCAGAAGGATCAAAAACTGCTAATTCGTATAGAGCCATCGAACCGGCCCAACCAGCAACCAGAGCTGTATGCATTATATGGACAGAAATCAAACGACCGGGATCATTCAATACGACGGTATGAACACGATACCAAGGCAAACCCATGGAAATACCCCTTTATCAATGAAAAATAGACACAATGTAACTTTATTGCATTGGAAAAAACTATGCTGTGGACCCTCTTTTTATTTTAGTGGATTATCTTGGGGAAAGAATTAATATTTGTTTGATTTGTTTGATTCTTTTCAATTACTTTTAGTAATAATGAAACTATTTTGTTCGTAGGAACAAAAAGAAGCAGATCTATTCTACACCCGATAAGTACCAATACGCAATGGTAGGGGAGTTGATACCATTTTATATGAGTGAATGCATATATATATTTGTTCATCATTCAAAGGACTTATTTGTAAGAATTTTCCTTTATTCATTTTGTCTTCTTTATCTTTTTTTATGAACTTAGTCAATCTATGGATAAAATATGATAAAGGCCAATATTAGTAGGACACTAAATCCATTGTTACGCTTTCACATCAAAGTGAGATATAGTACTTAATTTTTCTTTTATTTAATGCCTATTGGTGTTCCAAGAGTACCTTTTCGAAGTCCTGGAGAGGAAGATGCATTGTGGATTGACGTATAGTGCGACTTGTCAGATATATTGGGTCATATGGTATTTCCCCATTCTCTTCCCCGATCGAGATATCCTCCCCTTCGCCCAAGAAAGATTGATTGAATTATCAAAAATTTGGAGCGTGAAGTTCAATTAGATCCATTTTTTCGGGAGGGTATACAGATTAATATTATCAATTAGAATAATTTATGGTTGTCTTGGTTAGGCCAATAAAATGAAGTATCCAGGCTCCGTTTAGAAAAAAACCGAAATCTATTTATGATTACTATTTCTATCATATTCTATTTCTTTATATATTTATAATAGAAGTGATCTCAAACTGTTAATCAATCGAGTAATATGATGAATGCGTTGAATATCTGTTGTAAGACATGAAATAAATTGTAAAAAGGAAGTCGTAGCAAAAGGACGTGGTATTGGGGCATTTGTCATATATGTGCAAATCCAAATCGGGCGGATCTTTACTCGGAGTAGAGCATAAACCTAAAAAAAATTGAAGAAGCCCATTCAGGAACAAGAAAATTACATCGCGATTGAGATTGTATCTCGATGAAACAATACATCAATGAAAAGTTAGTTAGATAAATTTAGGAAAAGTTAGTTAGATAAATTTAGTAATTTTTTTTTATAGATAAACAAAACAGGCCAAAACCCATCTTTTTTGAAAAATGAAAGAAAAGCCCCTTTTTATAAGTTAAAAGCCTGGTATGAAAAAAAAAAAAAGAAAGCTCTAGAATCTACATCTACACATTGATTCTTTTATTTTTTTCGTGATTTTTGTTGAACCGTATGCATCAAAAGGTGCATGTACGGTTTCTAAGGGATACAACTTTATCCCAATCAACCGACTTTATCGAGAAAGATTACTTTTTTTAGGCCAAGGGGTTGATAGCGAGATCTCGAATCAACTTATTGGTCTTATGGTATATCTCAGTATAGAGGATGATACCAAAGATCTATATTTGTTTATAAATTCTCCTGGCGGATGGGTAATACCCGGAGTAGCTATTTATGATACTATGCAATTTGTGCGACCAGATATACAGACAATATGCATGGGATTAGCCGCTTCAATGGGATCTTTTATTCTGGTCGGAGGAGAAATTACCAAACGTCTAGCATTCCCTCACGCTTGGCGCCAATGAGTTTTTTATTTGATTTGAGAGAAAAAAGAAGACTATGCCTTCGCGCTATATGAAATAGGAATATTAAGTAATAATAGCATGGCACTTCGAATTCGATATGATAAATTTTTTTAACCCTTAAATTATGTATCGAAAGAGTAGTATGAGATAAAAGGTATTTCCGATTTTATCCGATCTATCGGGAGGCCTATTTCAGCGTCACAAACTTTTTTGTTTTCACGCCGGGAGGCTCTTAACAATATTTAGGTTATGAAAGAATATGAAAATAAAAAAAATCTTTTTATTTTAAAAAAAAAAAGAAACTTTGGGATTGCTAAATAACAGACGAAATAAATATATAAAGCAACGGAGCCATCATAGTATTTTTGAACTACTCCAAAAAGAAGGGTGGTTATTGGATCATTTACCAACCCGAGTCTGATAGACCCTATATTTCATTTATTTGATATTTAAGTAAGGTAAAAACGAATTCCATTATAGAGCCGTATGCAATGCGTAAAAGATGCCTGTACGGTTGTTCAATTATATATTTTATTATTCTTTATCTCTTCACCTTATCATCATGCGAGATAGAATAAACATTTATTATGTTATATCATCAGGGTAATGATCCATCAACCTGCTAGTTCTTTTTATGAGGCACAGACGGGAGAATTTATCTTGGAAGCGGAAGAACTATTGAAGCTGCGCGAAACCGTCACAAGGGTTTATGTACAAAGGACAGGCAAACCCTTATGGGTTGTATCCGAAGATATGGAAAGAGATGTTTTTATGTCAGCAACAGAAGCCCAAGCTCATGGAATTGTTGATCTTGTAGCGACTGAATAAAAAAGAAAAAATAACAAAAATTTCAGACGAATTGGTGATTTGAGATTTTATCTTCTTACCGGATTTCATATTCTATTCATTAATCTATTAATATAGAAATAAAATAATTCATAATCATCCGGTTAAGATCGATCTAAACCAGCCCATTATGTATATGATTCAATATGCCAACTATTAAACAACTTATTAGAAACACAAGACAGCCAATCAGAAATGTCACGAAATCCCCCGCTCTTGGGGGATGTCCTCAGCGACGAGGAACATGTACTAGGGTGTATGTGCGACTCGTTCAGATCATGGGCTAGGACAAAAGAAAGAAAACAATTGATCCAGTATCAACGATCAGTACCAGTGAATAGACTAGAATGGAAGAACTCCATTCAATATCTAAAAATCAAAAAGATCTATCCTTCTATTGTGGTATCAAATGTATGGTTTCCGTTGGTGCAAATCCAATCAACTCCGTTTTAAATTTAAGATGAGAAAGAATTCTCCATTGATAGCAAATGATATCCATTAAGCAGGGGAAATACTATTTTAAAAAGCAGAAAAATTATGCCTTACTCTTGCAAGAACGGACTAACAGGGTCAGCTACTCAGCGAATCTTCATAATTAAATACCGTTACTGTATAAGTAGATCTCATTGTGAAAGACCTAGTACTGGATAATTATGGGTAGAGCCAAAGAGTGTGAACTGTACAAGTTAACAATAACATTGATTAAATGAAAGAAAGAAGGGCTCCGGTGTATAGAGAGGACCTCACCGTTTAAGAAGTAACCATAGAAACGATGGAACCCACTATATCCATTTATATTATATTTACTACTTTTATGTGTTTTTGATACCTAATATCAATACAATTTTTTTTCTAGGCATTTCACCTAGAAAAAAAAAATCGTGGTCGGGAAGGTTATAGTAGCAAAAGCCATTGGAATTTTAATTTTATACATTGGAAGAATCAGTTTTGTTATTAATAGACTAGGGAAAGGGAATAACTGAAAGAAAGGAAATCGATTAGTTATTCATCAAAGTTTCATTTATTCAATGACCAGAATTAAACGAGGGTATATAGCTCGAAGACGTAGAACAAAAATTCGTTTATTTGCATCAACCTTTCGAGGGGCTCATTCAAGACTTACTCGTACTATTACTCAACAGAAAATAAGAGCTTTGGTTTCGGCTCATCGGGATAGAGGTAGACAAAAGAGAGATTTTCGTCGGTTGTGGATCACTCGGATAAATGCAGTAATTCGCGAGAATAAAGTATACTTAAGTTATAGTAAATTTATACACAATCTGTACAAGAGACAGTTACTTCTTAATCGTAAAATACTTGCACAAATAGCTATATTAAATAAGAGTTGTCTTTATATGATTTCCAATGAGATCATAAAATAAAGAGATTGGAAGGAATCCGTTGGAATAGTTTAAATGGAGTTCCCTGGAGAATGAACTCTGGGAAGGTAGAGTAGAAATTAGTATGATAAAATATGATAAAGTCATCAAAATGAAGAAAGACGTTAAATAAAAAATATTTATTCTTCTTCTCCCATTTTTTTTTCTTACGACAGGACATTTCGATTTTACGATTTTTCGAACAAAAAAAAAACGTCAATCCGCATTTGAGTTTGGATTGTAATTTTATTTTGATTCAATTGAAGAGTCAACCTATTTTTTTTCTGGTTCTAAGACCAGCAGCTCTAGCGGTTGACTCGCTTCTTTCAAATTGTTTCTCATTATTAAGAAAAGGTAACGGAGATAAAATACGAGCTTGTTTTATAGCAATAGTAATTAATCGTTGTTGTTTTAAGGTCAATCTATTCACCCGTCTAGATAATATTTTTCCTTGTTCGCTAATAAATCGACTAATTAAACTCATGTTTCTATAATCAATTCGATCCCCCGATTGGATCGGAGGCAAACGCCTACGAAAAGATCGCTTGGATTTAAGAAAGATTCGCTTGGATTTATCCATGGTTTGTTTATAGTTTATATTTAATTTATATTTAAATAATTTATATTTAAATAAATTTAAATAAATTATATATATATTGTTATATATAATATGTAATTTTTCATCTTCCTTGGAAGACTGACACACGAGCGATCGGTTCGATCTATTTCTTTATCTCCCCATGAATCGTATGCTTGTAACAACAGGGACAGAATTTTCTCAATTCCAATCGACTAGGCGTATTGTGTCGATTCTTTTGAGTAATATATCTGGAAATGCCCATTGATTCCTTATTAACACGATTTCGAACACAACTGGTACATTCCAAAATAACCGTTACTCGGACATCTTTACCCTTAGCCATGAACCTCCTTTTGATTCACTCAATTCTTTAATTTTCCGACCCGAAGCAAGGAAGAAGAAAGGACAAAAAAATAGAAGCAGGTAACTCGAAATCAAATTATGAAAGAAATATTTTGTTGCAATCAATTTGCAATCAATATAGTAATAAATAATAAGTAATATAATGATTTCTAACTATATTTATAATTTTTAATTGCCGTACAGTATTTCATTTTCAGTTAAGTATCTTGTATGATATTGTTGCCCCAACCACCACATTTCCATTCGATTATTAATTTAATTTGAACCTGAGCCCGAGTTCATAGTTTCACTGAGGGTGAAACCGCTTTTTCTTTGTTTTTTTTTTTTTTTTTTTTAGAAAGAATAAAATAAGTAAAAAAAAAAAAAAAAAAAAAAAAAAAAAAAAAAAGAAGGGAGGGGTAGGGATTAGTTACAGATATTTGATTGTATCTCTAATCTTCTTCCCCCTTCCCATATCAATAGCTAGAATGAAAAAAAGGGGAATATCAACGCATCCGGAAAAAAACGATTGATCTCTATCAATAAACCTGCTAAAGACCCGAACCATAGAGTACTTACTACCGGTGCCACGGAGAGATATGTTTTTAGATCTCGCATTTTAAAAACTCCTCTTTCTGTATTCGTTATTGTAATTTTATTGTAATTTGTAATACATAATGGTAATACATATATGATCGGATGTGTATATGTAGTTAATGACTTACCACTTGTACGCGGAGTTCCTAATTTAAATCGAAATGTACAAAATAGATATTTATTAATTTATTAAAAGAAAAAAAAATACGTCCATTTCCGCCTTAAATTCCTAAAAAATAGTAATTTTTTGTGGTAGATTTCATATTTATTTCATACTTTATATAAGTCTTTTACCATATTATATGTTTGTTATATGATATATGAGACCAAAAGGAAGAAGGAAGAAATGATAAGATAGTTTGTGTATATCAATGTAGGAAATAAAGATGTGGAAAACAAGACAGGGATTCTCTACAATGACACTGTAGACCAATTGAAAGGGATGTAGCGCAGTTTGGTAGCGCGTTTGTTTTGGGTACAAAATGTCA